GGACAAAAGCGAATCGGTCTGCTAATTCCTCATCCTCAAATCAGTCCTTCCCATGGGTTATTTTTCAACGAAAACAAAGAATAAGTAATTGTAATTATAGGAGTGATATCTTGATAGAATTTGAAAAAGCAAGCGACAAATCCAAGGCAATAAAACAGGAAAAAAAAGAAGTCTTTTTTATATTTCTAAGATTAAACAAAAGGATTTGCAAATAAAAGTGCTAATGCTACAACGAGCCCATAAATTGTTAAAGCTTCCATAAAAGCTAAACTAAGCAATAAAGTACCTCGTATTTTTCCCTCTGCCTCAGGCTGTCTCGCGATACCTTCTACAGCTTGGCCCGCAGCAGTCCCTTGACCAACTCCAGGTCCAATAGAAGCAAGTCCTACGGCCAATCCAGCAGCAATAACAGAAGCGGCAGAAATAAGTGGATTCATGATAAATTCCTCGCACAAAAAAAGAAAGAAAAGAAATGGTTAATGATACAATCAACCAATGAATTATAACGTACGTAATTATTCCATTGCTAAGATTCATCTAGTCGAAGTAACTAAGAACTTGGATTGGAGTCAAAATAGTATTGAATTCTCAGAACTACTTCTATCCATAGAGTCTTTGCGAATCCATACGACTTTCGTTGTTGCATTTCTTTGCCCCGAACTGTTCGTTAAATTCTTCGATCTTTTTTTGGATCTGATCTGCTTATTTATTCAATTTGCAGTTAAAGACAAGATGGAAGAACTTCTTTTTGAATTCCCATCTAAATTCACAGTAGTAGGGCAAATTGGATATATTTTTAATTCATATATAACTAGTGAATATCTAAGAAAATATCCCATATACATGTCTTTCTTCCATAATGTAAACTAACTATTACTATCTTAGATTCAATTGAATTCTAGAATCATTTGGCAAAACCTTCACAACAGTTGGCTTATTTCGATCAAATTCCACAAGCCTAGTTGGACCCTCTCTCCTAACTAACCCCTTGTATTATAAATCCCATTTTTTTTGTAAATACTTCTTTCCCCTTTCTTTATCATTATGTTATCCCACATGGAGAACATTGAAATGGGGAATTTGATTAGGCCAAAGCATTGCAGAGTAATAGAATTATTTGATTGATCTAAGTTCATGCAATTTTTTATTTTTTTTTTAATATTCTTTTGGTCAATCCTTGAATTGGATAAAATCCTCTGAAAGAGGAATCGTTCTTTCGAACATATTTTTTTTTTTCATTTTTATTTAATGACATACCCTAAATATATACCACAAAAATTCTTAGTCAATTTATGACTACTCCTTTGTTTTTAGTAAATAATGAATTTACTAACCAATAAAAAAAATATTTATTTCTAGGGGGTATCAGATAAGTAGACCAAACAAGAATTTTAGGAAAAAATATTTTATATTTCTTTTCTCTTTTTCTAATTTGGAATAGTGTAATCGTCTTTGTTATTACTCTAGATCATATAGAATATATTTGTATATTTTATTTAGAATTTATATTCGCTAACTAGATTATCTTGAACTACACATACATTTCTTTTGGCTAGTTTAAAAAAGACTATTTCAAAAACGAATCAATGATGTCCCTCCATGGATTCACCTATATAAGCCGCAGCTAAAGTTGCAAAAATAAGAGCTTGAATACCACTTGTAAATAATCCAAGGAACATAACAGGTATAGGGACCACTAAGGGTACTAAAGAAACAAGAACAACAACTACTAATTCATCGGCTAATATATTCCCGAAAAGTCGAAAACTAAGTGATAAGGGTTTTGTAAAATCTTCTAAGATATTAATAGGTAAAAGGATTGGAGTTGGTTGAATGTATTTCGCGAAATAACCCAATCCTTTTTTGCTAAGACCCGCATAGAAATATGCCACTGATGTAAGTAAAGCCAACGCAACAGTAGTATTTATATCATTTGTGGGTGCGGCTAACTCCCCATGAAGCAAGTGTATGATTTTCCAAGGTAACAGAGCTCCTGACCAATTCGAAACAAAAATAAATAGAAACATAGTTCCAATAAAGGGAACCCAAGGACCATATTCTTCCCCAATTTGGGTTTGACTCACATCTCGAATGAATTCAAGGACATATTCGAAGAAATTCTGACTACCAGTAGGAATGATTTGTGGGTTTCGAACAGCTATCGTGGCTGAACCTAATAGGATAGCAATTACAACCCAAGAAGTAATAAGTACTTGGCCGTGGACTTGGAAACTTCCTATTTTCCAATATAAATGTTGGCCGACTTCGACACCAGATATATCATATAACCCTTTTAGTGTATTGATAGAACATGATAGAACATTCATATTGCCCTCTGACAGAAATAGACTTTAAAACGAAATAATTTTGATTCAACCATCTCTTTCTCAACTTAACTTGTCCGCTTGAATTGTCTATTTTGAATACCAATCAATCCCTTACTAATCCCATAATGAATATCCCCAGTCCCCAGTTTTTATCTCTTTGTTTTTTAAGATTC